CAACTATTTCATTTTACCAAGTTCAATGTTAGCCAGATTAGTCAACATTTATATGTTTCGATGCAACAACAAGATGTTATTCGTAACAAGTAGTTTTGTTGGTTGGTTAATTGGTCACATTTTATTCATGAAATGGGTTGGATTGGTATTAGTCTGGATACGGCAAAATCATTCTATTAGATCTAATGTACTTATTCGATCTAATAAATACCTTGTGTCAGAAGTGAGAAATTCTATGGCTCGAATCTTTAGTATTCTCTTATTTATTACCTGTGTCTACTATTTAGGCAGACTACCGTCACCCAGCGTTACTAAGAAACTGAAAGAATCCTCAGAATCCTCAGAAACGGAAGAAAGGGGGGAAAGCGAGGAAGAAACAGATGTAGAAATAGAACCAACTTCCAAAACGAAGGGGACTAAAGAGGAACAAGAGGGATCCACCGAAGAAGATCCTTCTCCTTCCCTTTTTTCGGAAGAAAAGGAGGATCCGGACAAAATCGATGAAACAGAAGAGATCCGAGTGAATGGAACGGAAAAAACAAAGGATGAATTCCACTTTCACTTTAAAGAGACATTCTATAAAAAGAGCCGAGTTTATGAAACTTCTGATCTGGATGGGAATCACGAAAATTCGAAGTTAGAAATCCTTAAAAACAAAGAAGATCCTTTCTTCTGGTTTGAAAAACTTCTTGTGATCGGTCTTTTCGACTATAAACGATGGACTCGTCCATTGCCATTGCGGTATATAAAAAATGAGCGATTTGAAAATGCTGTAAGAAATGAAATGTCACAATATTTTTTTTACACATGTCGAAGTGATGGAAAACAAAAAATATCTTTTATGTATACACCGAGTTTATCCACTTTTTTGGAAATGATACAAAGAAAGATGGCTTTGTACACAACCGAAAACCCTTCCTCTTATGAACTAGATAATCAGTGGGTTTATACGAATGAACAAAAAGAAAACAAGCTCAGCAACGAGTTTATAAGTCGAATAGAGGCTATAGATAAGGGATCTCTTCCTCTGGATGTAGTACTCGAAAAAAAAACTAGATTGTGTAATGATGAAACTAAAAAAGAATACTTGCCTAAAAAGTATGATCCTTTCTCGAACGGGCCTTATCGTGGAATAATCCATTTTGTTTTTTCCCCTTCAATCATAAATCAAATTCCCATCGGAAATTCCATTGGAACTCTTTGGATAAATAAGATCCACGAGATCCTTATTGCTACTAGTTATCGAGAATTTGAAAAAAGAATAGCTGCATTTGATCAAAAATCAATATCAACGGAAATTGGTAATGGTAATTTCTTGAATTTTATTAGTGAATTTGCTGTAAAATCAATATGCTCAATGGATTTCCGTTTGAAAGGACTTTCTTTATTTTCCCAACAAGAAAAAAATAATAATTATTCACAAGCAAAATTGTTATTTAATGCAGTTATAACCGATACCAACGAGCAAAAAGTTAGAAATCTTGAAATAGAAATAAAAGAAATAAGTAAAAAAATACCTCGATGGTCATATGAATTAATTGACGAGTTAGAACAGCAAGAGAGACAAAATGAAGAAGACGCGGAGGAGGATCATCAGATTCGTTCAAGAAAAGCTAAACGTGTAGTCATTTTTACTGATAATAAGCAAAATCCCGATACTTATACTACTACTACTACCCCAGATACTAATAATTCTAATCCAACAGACGAAGTCGCTTTAATACATTATTCTCAACAATCAGATTTTCGTCGAGACATAATAAAAGGATCCATGCGCGCTCAAAGACGTAAAATAGGAATTTTGGAATTGTTTCAAGCAAATGTGCATTCCCCGTTTTTTTTTGACAGAATAGACAACCCCCCTCTTTTTTTATTTGATATCTCCGAACTTCTTAAATTAATTTTTCTAAATAGGATGGGTAAAAATACAGAATTTGAAATTTCGGATTGTGTGGAAGAAGATACAAACGAACAAGAGAAAAAAGAAGCGGACAAAAGAGCGATGGACAGACTAGAAGATCAAGCACGAATCGAAATAGCGGAAGCCTGGGATAGCATTATATTTGCTCAAATAATAAGAGGTTCACTCTTAGTAACACAATCAATTCTTAGAAGATATATTATATTACCGTCATTGATAATAGCTAAAAATATGGGTCGTATGTTATTATTTCAATTTCCCGAGTGGTCCGAGGATTTAAAGAGTTGGAAGAGGGAAATGCATGTTAAATGCACCTATAATGGTGTTCAATTATCGGAAACAGAATTTCCAAAAAACTGGTTAATAGATGGTATTCAAATAAAAATATTATTTCCTTTCCGTTTGAAACCTTGGCACAGATCTAAACTAGCCTCCCCTTATAGAGATCTACTAAAAAAGAAAGATAAAAAAAACGATGATTTTTGTTTTTTAACAGTTTTTGGAATGGAAGCTGAACTACCTTTTGGTTCTCCACGAAAAAGATCCTTATTTTTTGACTCCATTTTTAAAAAACTAAGAAAAAAAATTCTGAAATGGAAAACTAATTGTTTTCTAATTCTAATAGAAAGAGCAAACGTTGTTCTAATAATATTAAAAGAAATAAAGATATGGATTATAAAAAACATTATCTTTATACAAAGAATAATTAAAGAACTATTAAAAAGAAATCTAACTCCATTTTTGGGGTTGAAAGAAGTATCTGGATCGAATGAAACTAAAAAAGAAAAAGATTCGAGAATCAGTAATAGTATTATTTATGAATCGCCCAGTCAAATTAAATCTCTCGATTGGACAAATTATTCACTGAACGAAAAAAAAATAAAAGATCTAACTGATAAAACAAATCGAATCAGAACTCAAATAGGAAAAATTCGAAAAGATAAGAAAAACAAAAAAAGTAATGATGCTGAAAGATTCGAATCTCCAAAAATTTGTGGACCAATGTTTAAAAGAAGAAATATTCGATTAATCCGTAAATCCATTTTTTTTATAAAATTTTTCTTTGCAAGGATATATATATATATCTTCTTATTTATTATTAATATTCTTCAGATCAATACACCACTTTTTCTTGAATCAAAATATATCTATATGAGTAAATACATTTCCAATATTAAAGCCAATCAAGAAGGTATTGATAAAACAAATCAAAATACAATTAACTTTAGAAAGTCCCTTTCTAATCTTAGTAAGAATTCAAAGAACTTATCCTCTTTGTCACAAGCATATGTCTTTTACAAATTATCACAAATCCAACTTATTAACTTGGATAAGTTACGATTTGTCCTTCAATATAATGGAACATCCCTTTTTCTTATAAACGAAATAAAAGATTATTTTGGAATAAATAATAAATGGAAAACAGGGTTAAGGGGTCATTATCAATATAATTTATCTAAGATTAGATGGTCTAAATTAGTCCCAGGAAAATGGCGAAATAAAGTTAATCAAGGTTGGATGGCTCAAAATAAAGATTTAAACAAACGGGCTTCTTATGAAAAAGACCAAGTAATTTATTATAAAAAAGAAAATTATTATAAATTACCAAATCAAAAAGACCATAGATATGATCTTTTATCATATAAATCTATATCTTATGAAGATAGGAAGAACTCATCTATTTATGTATCACCATTACAAGTAAACAATCACCAAGGGATTTCTTCTAATTACAACATAAGGAAATACAAATTATTTGATGGAATGGGAGATATTCTTAGCAATAATTATCTAGGAAAAAAGGGTATTGGGGGTATGGATAAAAATCCGGATAGAAAATATGGGGATTGGAAAATGATCCATTTTTGTCTTAGAAATACGGTCGATATTGAGACCTGGATCAATACCAACAGTCATAAAAAGACTAATACTATTAATGGCAAAAAAATAGAGAAGAAAGGTCTGACGATTCATCAACAAATAAAGCCTTCCAATAAAAAGGGTTTTTATTGGATGGGAATGAATGAACAAATACGAAATCGTCCCATATCGAATCTTAACCTTTGGTTCTTCCCAGAATTTGCACTCCTTTATAATTCATATAAAATGAAACCCTGGTTCATACCCATCAAATTACTTCTTTTAAATTTTAATGGAGATGTAAATATTAGTGCAACTAAAAATATCAATGAAAATCAAAAAAAGGATCTATCATTGAATAAAACAAACTATCTTGAATTAGAAAATAGAAAGAAAAAAGAAAAAAAATCTCCAACTCGAGAGAATCCTAGATCAGATGCACAAAACCAAATGAATCACGGATCAGTTGAAGAAAAAGATCTTGAAGAAGATTATAGGATGGGATCAAACATAAAAAAACGTAGAAAGAAAAAAGAATACCAAAGCAATATAGAAGCGAAACTCCATTTATTTCTTAAAAGATATTTGCTTTTTCAATTGAGATGGGATGATTCTTTAAATCAAAGAATGCTCAATAATATCAAGGTATATTGTTTCCTGCTTAGATTGCTAAACCCAAGAGAAATTGCTATATCCTCTATTCAACGGGGAGAAATTAGTCTGGATATAATGCTGATTCAGAAAGATTTAACTCTTACACAATTAATGAAAAAGAGTATATTTATTATTGAACCGGTGCGTCTGTCTGTTACAAAGGATGGAAAATTTCTTATGTGTCAAACCATAAGTATTTCATTCGTTCATAAGAGTAAGGACAAAACTAATCAAGGAAACCAAGAAAAAAGATATATTGATAAATCGATTGCAAGACATCAAAAAATAACTGAAAATCAAAACAAAAATCATTATGTTTTGCCCGTTCCTGAAAATATTTTATCACTTAGACGTCGTAGAGAGTTTAGAATTCTAATTTGTTTGGATTCCCAAAATGGGAACAGTCACGATAGAAATCTAGTATTTCGCGATGAGAAAAACGTAAAAAACTGCGATCAATTTTTGGATAAAAGCACAAATCTTGAGATAGAGAAAAGTAAATTAATAAAATTATTTCTTTGGCCAACCTATCAATTAGAAGATTTAGCTTGTATGAATCGCTATTGGTTTGATACCACTAATGGCAGCCATTTCAATATGGTAAGGATACATATGTATCCACAATGAAAGAGGGTGATAGATTTTATCTATATATCCTGTAGCATATCTGATATATGAAAGCAACCGCATATACACACATATACATGTGCTATCTTACATTTCATTCTTATACATGATACTAATTCAATGACGTTGACGTATCAATTAGATCTATAAATAACTCAACGGAATCCTTTTATTTTAATTATTTCCATTTTTAGCTCTAAAACTTATTATCTTTTATAAGTGCTGTCCTTTTCTTTTATATTTCTATACTATACGACTTCAATTGAAAATTAGATTGATCATTGACTCATTTTTTTTTTATTCTGATCGGTAAAATTTGGATCTTTAAACACGAAAATAAAAAAGGGGGAGAATTTTTAGTTTTATGGTAAAAAATGCATTCAGTTCAGTTTTTTTGCAAGAAGAAAAAGAAAAAAACCAGGGGTCTGTTGAATTTCAAGTTTTCAGTTTCACCAATAAGATACGAAGACTTACTTCACATTTAGACTTGCACAGAAAAGACTATTTATCTCAGCGAGGTCTACGTAAAATTCTGGGAAAACGTCAACGATTACTGGCTTATTTGTCAAAGAAAAATAGAGTACGTTATAAAGAATTAATTGGTCGGTTGGATATTCGGGAACTAAAAACTCACTAATTTGAAGAACCTTAATTATTTGATTTATTATATCTTGAATTTGGATAAATTTATTTTTGTTTTCAGTAATTCATGGAATAATGAATCGGGGAAAAACCTATGAATGTACCAGCTACCAGAAAAGACCTCATGATAGTAAATATGGGTCCTCACCACCCATCCATGCATGGGGTTCTTCGGCTCATCATTACTCTAGATGGTGAAGATGTTATCGACTGTGAACCAATATTGGGTTATTTACACAGAGGGATGGAAAAAATTGCGGAAAACCGAACAATTATACAGTATCTGCCTTATGTAACACGTTGGGATTATTTAGCTACTATGTTCACAGAAGCAATAACCGTAAATGCACCAGAGCAATTAGGAAATATTCAAGTACCGAAGAGAGCCAGCTATATCAGAGTAATTATGTTGGAGTTGAGTCGTATAGCTTCTCATTTATTATGGCTTGGCCCCTTTATGGCAGATATTGGTGCACAAACCCCTTTCTTCTATATTTTTAAAGAAAGAGAATTAGTATATGATTTATTCGAAGCTGCCACTGGTATGAGAATGATGCATAATTATTTTCGTATCGGAGGAGTGGCTGTTGATCTACCTCACGGCTGGATAGATAAATGTTTGGATTTCTGTGATTATTTTTTAACAGGGATTTCTGAATATCAAAAACTTATTACACGAAATCCTATTTTTTTAGAACGGATTGAGGGAGTGGGCATTATTAATGGAGAGGAAGCAATAAATTGGGGTTTATCAGGACCAATGCTACGAGCTTCCGGAATACAATGGGATCTTCGTAAAATTGATAATTATGAGTGTTATGACGAATTTGATTGGGAAATAAAATGGCAAAAAGAAGGAGATTCATTAGCTCGTTATTTAGTACGAATCAATGAAATGACGGAATCTATAAAAATTATTCAACAAGTTCTGGAAGGAATTCCAGGGGGGCCCTATGAGAATTTAGAAATCCGATGCTTTGATAGAGTAAGCGATCCTGAATGGAATGATTTTGAATATAGATTCATTAGTAAAAAACCTTCGCCCACTTTTGAATTACCGAAACAGGAACTTTATGTGAGAGTCGAAGCACCAAAGGGAGAGTTGGGAATTTTTTTGATAGGAGATCAAAGTGTTTTTCCTTGGCGATGGAAAATCCGACCGCCTGGTTTTATCAATTTGCAAATTCTTCCTCAGTTAGTTAAAAGAATGAAATTGGCTGATATTATGACGATACTAGGTAGTATAGATATCATTATGGGAGAAGTTGATCGTTGAAATGATAATTGATACAACAGAAGTACAAGATATCAATTCGTTTTCAAAATTGGAATCCTTAAAGGAGGTCTATGGGATTATATGGATGCTTATCCCTAGCTTGACTCTTGTATTGGGAATTACAATAAGTGTACTAGTAATTGTATGGTTAGAAAGAGAAATATCCGCAGGGATACAACAACGTATTGGACCTGAATACGCCGGCCCTTTTGGAATTCTCCAAGCGCTAGCAGATGGGACAAAACTACTTTTAAAAGAAAATATTATTCCATCTAGAGGAGATACCAGTTTATTCAGTATCGGACCATCCATAGCGGTCATATCAATTCTACTAAGTTATTTGGTAATTCCCTTTGGCTATCACCTTGTGCTAGCCGATCTCAATATTGGTGTTTTTTTATGGATCGCTATTTCAAGTATTGCTCCCATTGGACTACTTATGTCAGGATATGGATCAAATAATAAATATTCCTTTTTGGGTGGTTTACGAGCTGCTGCTCAATCGATTAGTTATGAAATACCATTAACTCTATGTGTATTATCAATATCTCTACGTGCGATTCGTTGAGACATAAACTTTTCCTATTTATTTTTACTTTATTTCTAGGAAAGGTTTGAATAGATATCCTCATTTATTTGTTTATCATTGGGGTTGACGAACTAAATCAGATAGTTATATGAGTGAAAGAAAACAGCTTAGAAGTTCGCAGTAAACAGATTGAGTCTCATTTCCTATGTACCAGGATTAAGCAAAAGTAAATATAAGCAGTAGAGACTGTTTACCCCAAGATTGGTTGATTGGACATCATATCATAGCTTGAAGCGGGTGCAAAAGATCAACTGTATAGAGTTTTCACTATCGTTTGTATGTATTTACATACATGTATTACCATAACGGGTGATTCCGCAAAAATAAGTGGATGGTTAGAAACACCAAAATTACACAAAGGATTAGTAATAGATATTATGTAAATTATCCAAAGGGACATTTCTGCATAAAAGGAATACTAATTGGGGCTTTAAGTTGGTAGAAATGATCAGGTAGTACTCCCTACGATTCCGATCCAGAGTATGTTCCTATCCACCAATTAAAGAAATAACTATTGGGAACGAAATAATCCTTTACTTTTTTTCAATACCCTTTTGAGAAAGACGAGTAGGAACGAAAAAAAAAAAGAATGAAATAAAAAAAGAGAGATCTTTTTCTTTTTTCTATATAACGTAATGTCTAATTCTTTTTCGTAATCGAAAACTATGGGTTGAAATATCTATGGATATTTACACAAGGAGTATTTTATTTAAGGATTTCATTATTACTCAAAAATAAAATTATTATTAGATTTAAATAAAGTGATAAAATATAAAATAAAGGATGAGATCAATTCAGAAGTACTTATTAGTATTATAGTAGACAGAATTCCATTGGTCTAATTCGGGACCTTATCAATAGATTTTTACTCTATCTAGAACATATCAAGATAAAGAATGCTGATCCGGTCCTTAGATTTATTTGTGATTCTTGAGGAGCTGTATGAGGCGAAAATCTCACGTACGGTTCTGTAATAGCGATGGGAACAGTGATGTTATCACCGACTATGATTATCTAACAGTTCAAGTACCGTTGATATAATTGAGGCACAGTCAAAATACGGTTTTTGGGGGTGGAATTTGTGGCGTCAACCAATAGGGTTTATCATTTTTATAATTTCCTCCCTAGCAGAATGTGAGAGATTACCTTTTGATTTACCAGAAGCAGAGGAAGAGTTAGTAGCAGGTTATCAAACCGAATATTCAGGTATAAAATTTGGTTTATTTTATGTTGCTTCCTATTTAAATCTACTAGTTTCTTCATTCTTTGTAACAGTTCTTTATTTGGGTGGGTGGAATCTATCTATTCCTTATATATTTATTCCTCAACTTTTTGAAATAAATAAAGCTAGTGGAGTTTTTGGGACAATACTTGGTCTTTTTATTACATTAGTGAAAACATATTTGTTTTTGTTCATTCCTATAACAACAAGATGGACTTTACCTAGGCTAAGAATGGACCAATTATTAAATCTTGGATGGAAATTCCTTTTACCTATTTCCCTAGGTAATCTATTATTAACAACTTCTTCCCAACTCCTTTCCCTGTAAATAAACTATTTTTTTATTCACTACTTGTATCAAACAAGAGAAAGAAAAAAATTACTCATAGATATTCACGATATGTTCCCTATGGTAACCGGGTTCATGAATTATGGTCAACAAACAGTACGAGCTGCAAGGTACATTGGTCAAAGTTTCATGATTACTTTATCCCACACAAATCGTTTACCTGTAACTATTCAATATCCTTATGAAAAGTTGATCACATCGGAGCGTTTCCGCGGTCGAATTCACTTTGAATTTGATAAATGCATTGCTTGTGAAGTATGTGTTCGTGTATGTCCTATAGATTTACCTGTTGTTGATTGGAAATTAGAAACGGATATTCGAAAGAAACAATTGCTTAATTACAGTATCGATTTCGGAATCTGTATCTTTTGTGGTAATTGTGTTGAGTATTGCCCAACAAATTGTTTATCAATGACCGAAGAATATGAGCTTTCAACTTATGATCGTCACGAATTGAATTATAATCAAATAGCTTTGGGTCGTTTACCAGTGCCAGTAATTGACGATTACACAATTCGAACAATTTTGAATTCGCCTCAAATAAACAATGAATAAACCTCATGCTTCAAGAACAATTCAAAATTACTAAGGTTCCATTTTTTTTTATCAAAAAATGAGTTTTCTTTTTCCTTGGCCAATAATTCATTATACAATAAAAATACCGACTATTGATTGATTGGCGAGAAACCAGGCTTCATTTGGATTAAAAATCTAGTTATATATTCGTAATTATTTTTACAGATATAGCTTGACTCCCATTTAGCATTTTTGATTAAAGAATAAGATTGATCCAATTATTGGATCCACATTAATTCACATCCATTCTAATTTAGTAACGTTTAGAATGAAATTCATAAAAACGTATCATCAAAAAAGAGGGTAATTTTCCTGGTCAGGTCAATAAGGTCATGAAAGATTTTCGATTTAGTTATTATTTTACATATATAATGGATTTACCTGGACCAATACATGATTTTCTTTTAGTGTTTCTGGGATTGGGTCTTATATTAGGAGGTCTGGGAGTGGTATTACTTATCAATCCAATTTATTCTGCATTTTCATTGGGATTAGTTCTTGTTTGTATATCTTTATTCTATATTTCATCAAATTCCCATTTTGTAGCTGCCGCACAGCTCCTTATTTACGTAGGGGCTATAAATGTTTTAATCATATTTGCTGTGATGTTTATGAATGGTTCAGGATCTTACAAAGATTTGACTCTTTGGACCGTTGGGGATAGGGTTACTTCGATGGTTTGTACAAGTATTTTTGTTTCACTAATTACTATTATTTCAGATACTTCGTGGTATGGTATTATTTGGACTACAAGATCAAATCAGATTATAGAGCAAGATTTGATAAGTAATAGTCAACAAATTGGGATTCATTTAGCAACAGATTTTTTTCTTCCATTTGAACTTATTTCCATAATTCTTTTAGTTGCTTTGATAGGTGCAATTGCTGTGGCTCGTCAGTAATAAATTATCAATCCAAATAAAACTTTGTTCCGTGTTTCAATTCTATTTGAAGATTGTTCATATATCATATAGAAAATTTAACTGTTTTTATTTCAATCTATTACTACCAATAAAATAGATTGATTGATTTGTCTTTGTTACACATTTGTGAGCTCCGTACTTATTATATTCTTTATATTCTAGTCAATTAAATCGGTTTAATTGTTATTCATCTTGAAATACATCGATATTGATAAGGAGTTGGTCAATGATGCTCGAACATGTACTTATTTTGAGTGCTTATTTATTTTCTATTGGTATCTATGGATTGATCACGAGTCGAAATATGGTTCGAGCCCTTATGTGTCTTGAACTTATACTGAATGCAGTTAATCTAAATTTAGTAACATTTTCAGATTTTTTTGATAATCGCCAATTAATAGGAGACATTTTCTCAATTTTTGTTATAGCTATTGCAGCCGCTGAAGCAGCTATTGGATTAGCAATTGTTTCGTCAATTTATCTTAATAGAAACTCTATTCGTATCAACCAATCAAATTTTTTGAATAAGTAAGATTAATCATAAAAACGAATTATATTCCTCAAATAGATATTTAAAATAAGAATCTTCATCAATTCCAATTAGCATGTATAATACGTAATATATTATCATGCTTATGTTTACGAAAACGTAACAAATCAAAGTATCCTGGCCCTCTCTCCCCTCATGAGCCGATCCAGAAATAGATTCATTAGAAAAATTCTGCTTAATCATTGATTCATCTGGTGTCTAAATATATGATTCATTTTATAAGTTTACTAGATCGAAAATTTATGACGTTTAAAAATTAATAATAGATCCAATGTCACACTCAGTAAAGATTTATGATACATGTATAGGGTGTACTCAATGTGTTCGAGCTTGCCCCACAGATGTATTAGAAATGATACCTTGGGATGGATGTAAAGCTAAACAAATTGCTTCTGCTCCAAGAACAGAAGACTGTGTCGGTTGTAAGAGATGTGAATCCGCCTGTCCAACGGATTTCTTGAGTGTTCGAGTTTATTTATGGCATGAAACAACTCGCAGCATGGGTCTAGCTTATTAATATGTTCTAACAAATTCCACACAAATTCATTTGGTTTTTTTGTCCAAGTGTATCTTGTCTTTACCACGAATTATTTTCCTTGGTTAACCATAATTGTAGTTTTCCCTATATTCGCGGGTTCCTTAATTTTCTTTCTACCTCATAGAGGAAATAAGATAATAAGGTGGTATACTATATGTATATGCATCTTAGAACTCCTTCTAACGACCTATGCATTCGGTTATCATTTTCAATTGGATGATCCATTAATCCAATTTTCGGAGGATTATAAATGGATTAATTTTTTTGATTTTGATTGGAGATTAGGAATAGATGGACTTTCCATAGGACCCATTTTGCTTACCGGCTTTATCACCACTTTAGCTACTTTAGCGGGTCGGCCAGTTACTCGAGATTCCCGATTATTCCATTTCTTGATGTTAACAATGTACAGTGGTCAAATTGGATTATTTTCTTCTCGAGACCTTTTACTTTTTTTCATCATGTGGGAGTTAGAATTAATTCCTGTTTATTTACTCCTATCTATGTGGGGAGGAAGGAAACGCCTATACTCAGCTACAAAGTTTATTTTGTACACTGCAGGAGGTTCTATTTTTCTCTTGATAGGAGTTTTGGGTATCAGTTTATATGGTTCCAATGAACCGACATTAAATTTGGAAACGTTAGTTAATCAACCGTACCCTGTAGCATTGGAAATCATATTTTATCTGGTATTTATGATTGCTTTTGCTGTCAAATCACCGATTATACCTCTCCATACATGGTTACCAGATACCCATGGAGAAGCACATTAC